AGAAATATCTGAAGCCTGGGATACCTTTATATTTACTCAAATAATAAGAGGTTCTATTTTAGTAACCCAATCTTTTCTTAGAAAATATATTATATTACCCTCATTGATAATAGCTAAAAATATTGGCCGTATGTTATTTTTGCAATTCCCCGAGTGGTACGAAGATTTGACGGGATGGAATAGAGAAGTACATATTTTTTGTACCTATAATGGTGTACAATTATCAGAAACAGAATTTCCCGAAAATTGGTTAACAGATGGTATTCAGATAAAAATTCTATTTCCTTTCTGCCTGAAACCTTGGCAAGGAGCTAGGGAACGTTCTCATTCTAAAGAGAAAATGCAGAAAAAAACACAAAAAGACGATTTTTGTTTTTTAACGGTCTGGGGAAAGGAAACAGACCTACCCTTTGGTTCTCCCCGAGCACGACCTTCTTTTTTTGAACCCATTTCTAATGAACTTGAAAAAAAAAAAATATGGGTCACGAAACCGGTTATAAACTTAATAATGAAAGAATCTGAAAATTTAATGAAGTCCTTTTTTTTATTTAAACGGGGCGAGGTAAAAGAATATGAACCAAATAAAAACATAAAAGATTCAAAAATGAATAATAAGATAATCGAGGAATCGGTCATTCAAACCACGGATTTTTCAAATTATTCATTCATAGAAACACAAAAGATGGATCTTGCTAAAAAGACAATCATAATTAGAACTCAAATTGAAGGAATTATAAAAGACAAAAAAAGAAAAATTCCAACTTGTAATAATGGATCAAAATCACAGAAAAATGTTTGGCAAATATTGAAAAGACAAAATATACGATTCATACATAAATTACATTATTTTTTCAAATTTTTCATTGAAAAAGTATACATAGATTTATTATATACCATTAGAATTCCAAAGATTAATGCACAAATTTTGTTTGAATCAACAAAAATGATCGATCAATCTATTTCTAACAACGAAACAAATCAAGAAAAAATTGAAAAAAAAAAAAATACAATCAACTTTATTTCTACTATAAAAAAGATTAGTCATAATAATAATTATTGTGACTTCGCTTTTTTGTCTCAAGCATATGTATTTTTTAAATTATCGCAAACCCAATTACTTAACAAATATTCCTTGAAATCCCTACTTCAATATGACACCACTCATCCTTTTATTAGGGATATAATCAAAAATTATTGTATAATCCGAGGAATATTGGATTCCAACCCAAGGCATAAGAAAATTCAGACTAAGAAGAAAAATAAATGGAAAAATTGGTTAGAGGGACATTTTCAATATAATATATCTCATACCGAGTGGTCTCTGTTAGTCCCAGAAAAATGGAGAAAGAGAGTCAACCGACATCATATGATTCAATATCAATACTCAATGGAATTGGATTCATATAAAAAAAAAAACAAATTTGATTCTTATGTAAAAAAAAATGACTATAATGACTATATAGTATATTTATTGAAAAATGAAAAAGAAAAAAGGAAAAAATACTACAGATATGAGCTTTTATCGTATAATTATATTGGGGATAATAGGAACTCCAATTTTTATGGATCAACATTTCAAATAAATGAGAACAAAAAAATTATATATAACTTAAATATACTTAAACCAAAATCATTTTATGGATTAATAAGTCTAGCTATTAATGATCATATAGAAAAAATATATCGCATTGGTACGCAAAAAAATGCAGATAGAAAATATTTTTGTTGTAGAAGTCTTTTTAGAAAAAAAAGTCTTCGAAATAATAGTCTTAAAAATTATAGAAAAATTAAGGCCTGGGCCAATACACATATCAATACCAAAAATGTGAAAAATACCAAAAATGTGAAAAATACCAAAAATGTGAAAACCAAAATTAATAATTATAAAAGATTTGAAAAAAGAAAAATTTTTTCTTCTACAATTCATCACGAAATCGACTCATCCAAGCAAAAAAAACATATTTTTGATTGGATGGGTATGAATAAAAAAAAGTTATATTATATACTATCAAAACCAAAGTCTGGGTTTTTCCCAGAATTAGTGCTACTTTTTGATGCCTATAAAAAAAATCCATGGGTCGTACCAATCAAATTACTTATTTTTGATTTCCATGAAAATAAAAATATTAGTCAAAATGAAAAAATCGACATAAATAATACAAATCTTCCTATATTATCTAAAAAAAAAAAAAAAGAATATCTCAAACTTGAATTAGAAAATTCAAAAAAAAAAAATGAAAAACAGATCCGAGGGGATCTTGTATCAGATCCACAAAAACAAAACGAAAAGAAAAATGTTGAAAAGGATTATCCCAAATCAAATATTAAAATAAAAAAAAGAAAAAAGAAAAAACAATTAAAGAACAAGAAAGAAAAAGAAATGGATTTACTCCTGAAAAAGTATTTTTATTTTCATTCTCAATTAAGATGGATTGAGCCTGTGGGTCAAAGAATGATGAATAATATCAAAGTATATTGTTTCCTACTTAGACTGATAGATCCAAGGGAAATTGCTCTATACTCAATTCAAAGAGAAGAGATGCATCTAGATCTAATGTTCGTTCCAAAAAAAAAAACTCTTAAAGAATTGATAAAAGAAGGAAAGCTTATTATCGAACCAATTTCTCTATCAAAGAATGCAAAATTTATTGGAAAATTTATGACATATCAAACTATAAGTATTTCATTGGTTGATAAGAGTAAGCACAAAACTAACGAAAAATACATAAAAGGGCAATCTCTTAAAATTGATGGAACCTTTGTTCAACACGGAAATGTCCTTGTGAATAGAAAAAAAAATGATTATGATTCCCTTGTTCCTGAAAATATTCTATCTCCCAGAATTCGTAGGGAATTGAGAATTCTAATTTGTTTCAATCCACAGAATTTAAATGTTGTGGATAAAAATCAAAAATTTTGTAATAAAAACAACACAAAAAACTGTGGACAATTTTTGAATGAGAACAAGCATCTTAATATAGATGCAAATAAATTAATCAAATTCAAATTATTTCTTTGGCCAAATTATCGATTAGAAGATTTAGCTTGTATAAATCGGTATTGGTTTGATACCGATAATGGCAATCGTTTCAGTATATCAAGGATACATATGTATCCGCGATTCTGAATGAATTCATTCAGAACAGAAAGAATAAGTGAATTTGACTATGTATCACATGATATACTCAGTTCAGTATAGTTAAAAAGAAAAATATATACATATAATGATACTATTTTATGAAATATAAATTCAATTGGATTTAGGAAAGAATCTTTTTTTAGGGAGAAAATGTCTTTTGTGAACGCATAAATTTATAATCTCTTTACTATCCAAATCAAATTTTTCATTTGATTTGGATAAAATAACTAAAAAAAAAATAATTATAATGAAAATTTCATTATCAAATTTATTTTTAAAATATTTTTTAAATTTAAATTAAGTAATGTATATGAATAAATACAATTTTTTTGTATGTGTACTAGAGTAACTAGTATAATTATTATCATTTTTTCTGATCAATAAAATCCCCGGAAAAGGGAAAAGAAAAAAATAGAAAAATTGGATTTTTATGATAAAAAATTCATTTATATCGGTTATTACACAAGAAGAAAAAGAAAAAAACTGCGGGTCTACTGAATTTCAAATTTTAGGTTTTACCAATAAAATACGGAGACTCACTTTACATTTGAAATTACATAAAAAAGATTTTTTATCACAAAGAGGTCTGCGAATAATTCTGGGAAAACGTCAACGGCTGCTTAATTATTTGTCAAAGAAAAATGGAGTACGCTATAAGAAATTAATGGATCAGTTGGATATCCGGGAGTCAAAAACTCGTAAATTTTAAGGTTAAGATTGGTTTGAATTTTTTTATTAGTTATTAGATTTTTCGTTTTGATGAACCTCATTTTGAGAAATTCATGGAATGGAATAACAAATTAAGGAAGAAAAGATATGACTGTACCCGCTACAAGAAAGGATCTCATGATAGTTAATATGGGTCCTCACCACCCATCCATGCACGGGGTTCTTCGACTGATCGTTACTCTCGATGGTGAAGACGTTATTGACTGTGAACCCATATTGGGTTATTTACATAGAGGAATGGAAAAAATAGCGGAAAATCGAACAATTATCCAATATTTGCCTTATGTAACACGGTGGGATTATTTAGCCACTATGTTCACAGAAGCAATAACGGTAAATGCACCAGAACGATTGGAAAGTGTTCAAGTACCTAAAAGAGCTAGTTATATTAGAATAATTATGCTGGAGCTTAGTCGTATAGCTTCTCATTTGTTATGGCTAGGACCTTTTATGGCAGATATCGGTGCACAGACTCCCTTTTTCTATATTTTCAGAGAGAGGGAATTGCTATATGATCTATTCGAAGCAGCCACAGGTATGCGAATGATGCATAATTATTTCCGTATTGGAGGAGTCGCTGCTGATCTACCTTATGGATGGATAGAGAAATGTTTAGATTTCTGTGATTATTCTTTAACAGGAATTGTTGAATATCAAAAACTTATTACACAGAATCCCATTTTTTTGGAACGAGTCGAAGGAGTGGGCATTATTAAGGGAGAGGAAGCAATAAATTGGGGTTTATCAGGACCCATGTTACGAGCTTCTGGAATCCAATGGGATCTTCGTAAAGTTGATTCTTATGAGTGCTACAATAAATTCGACTGGAAGGTTCAATGGCAAAAGGAGGGGGATTCTCTAGCTCGTTATTTAGTACGAATCGGTGAAATGAAGGAATCCGTAAAAATTATTCAACAGGCTCTCGAGGGAATTCCTGGGGGACCTTATGAGAATTTAGAAGTAAGACGCTTTAATAGAGAAAAAAATTCTCAATGGAATAATTTTGAATATCGATTTCTTGCTAAAAAACTTTCCCCAAATTTTGAATTCTCAAAACAAGAACTTTATGTGAGAGTAGAAGCACCAAAAGGAGAATTAGGAATTTATTTGATAGGAGATAATAGTGTGTTTCCCTGGAGATGGAAAATCCGTCCACCGGGTTTCATAAATTTGCAAATTCTTCCTCAACTAGTTAAAAGAATGAAATTGGCTGATATCATGACGATACTAGGTAGTATAGATATTATTATGGGAGAAGTTGATCGTTGAAATGATAATTGATACCATAGAAATACAAGCTATCAATTCTTTTTCTAGATCGGAATTCTTAAAAGAAGTCTATGGACTAATATGGATCCTTGTTCCCATTTTAACCCTTATATTGGGAGTCACAATGGGGGTACTAGTAATTGTTTGGTTAGAAAGAGAAATATCCGCAGCAATACAACAACGCATTGGTCCGGAATATGCTGGACCATTGGGAATTCTTCAAGCTCTAGCAGATGGGACCAAACTACTTTTTAAGGAGGACCTTCTCCCATCTAGAGGAGATATTCGTTTGTTTAGTGTCGGGCCGTCCATAGCGGTCATATCAATTCTACTAAGTTATTTAGTAATTCCTTTTGGATATCGACTTGTTTTAGCCGATCTCAGTATAGGTGTTTCTTTATGGATCGCCATTTCAAGTATTGCTCCTATTGGACTTCTTATGTCAGGATATGGATCAAATAATAAATATTCCTTTTCAGGTGGTCTGCGAGCTGCTGCTCAATCTATTAGTTATGAAATACCATTAACTCTATGTGTGTTATCAATATCTCTACGTGCGATTCGTTAGAACATGAACTTTTCTTTCCTTTCTATAAATAAGGGATGTTGAATATATTGAATTCATATTTTCTTTTTTTTTTTTTATTCATTATGAAGTTCGATAAGTTAAACTAGATAGTCATCTGAGTAAAATAAAACTGCTTCAAAATTTGCAGTAAGAAGAGAAAATCTCATTCCCTATGTACAAGAATAAAGTCGAAGTAAGCATAAATAGTGTAAACTGTTTACCCCAAGATGGATATTCTTTGATTAGTTATTATATCTTGAAGCGGGTACAAAAGATTAACTGTATGGGTTTTCAACTACTGTCTTGTATGTCTTACCATACAGGATCAATCAAAAATAAGTGGACAGTTAGAAACACCAAGGTACACAAAAGATTAGTAATGGAGATAATTAAGATTTCAAAAAAAAAAGATGCATCAATTTTTGAATAAAACGAATTATAATGAGGACTTTATTTTAGTAGAAATGATGAAGCAGTACTTCCCCACGATTCCGATCTAGAGTATGCTCCTGTTCACTGATTAAAGAAATGACTATCAAAAACGAATTAATCTTTTATTTTTTTTTTTAGAGTACTCCATCCCTGATAAAGAAGACCAGGAAAAAAGAAAATGCAATAATACAATTATAAAAATGGATAAAATAAGAAAAGATTTTTATTCATTATTTCTTCTTTTTGCCATCTATCTATATTACATGATTCTTATCATGAATTTTGAACTAATGCCTAATTTGTTCTTTATATTTATTGATATAAATTGATATAACAAGTATTTTATTAAAGGATTAAGTTATTACCAAACAAAGAAAAATGAAAATGATAATAGATGAGATAAATTCAGAAGCGACCCTTTTTTTACTCTAGCAGACGGAATTTCATTGGTCTAATTCGGGACTTTTCGATGTATCTTTATTTATCATCCTGTTGATAATAATGAACAAGTCCTTACATTTATTTGTGCCCATAGAGGAGCCGTATGAAGCTGAGGTCTCATGTACGGTTTTGGAATAGCGATTCCAACAGTAATGTTATTATCGACTATGATTATCTAACAGCTCAAGTACAGTTGATATAGTTGAGGCGCAATCAAAATATGGTTTTTGGGGGTGGAATTTGTGGCGTCAGCCTATAGGATTTCTAGTTTTTATTATTTCTTCTCTAGCAGAATGCGAAAGATTGCCCTTTGATTTACCAGAAGCAGAAGAGGAATTAATAGCAGGTTATCAAACAGAATATTCGGGTATCAAATATGGTTTATTTTACCTTGCTTCTTACTTAAATTTATTAGTTTCTTCATTATTTTCAACTGTGCTTTACTTAGGTGGGTGGAATTTCTCTATTCCATATATATCCATTCCTGAACTTTTCGGTATAAATAAAATAGCCGGAGTCTTTGGAATGACAATTGGTATCTTTATTACATTAGCTAAAGCTTTTTTTTTTCTATTCATTTCTATCACAACAAGATGGACTTTACCTAGGATGAGAATGGATCAGCTATTAAATCTTGGATGGAAATTTCTTTTACCTATTTCGCTAGGTAATCTATTATTGACAACTTCTTTTCAACTTGTTTCTCTCTAAATAACAGAATAGGATAACGATATTCTAAATCCATAACAACTGTCTCAAACAAGAGAAAGAAATATAAATTTAGTCATGGATATACACAATATGTTCCCTATGGTGACCGGTTTCATAAATTATGGTCAACAGACAATACGAGCTGCAAGATACATCGGTCAAAGTTTCATAATTACTTTATCCCATACAAATCGTTTACCTGTAACTATTCAATATCCTTATGAAAAATCGATCACATCAGAGCGTTTCCGCGGTCGAATCCACTTTGAATTTGATAAATGTATTGCTTGTGAAGTATGTGTTCGTGTATGTCCCATAGATTTACCTGTTGTTGATTGGAGATTTGAAAGGAATATAAAAAAAAAAAAATTGCTTAATTATAGTATTGATTTTGGGGTCTGTATATTTTGTGGTAACTGTGTCGAGTATTGTCCAACAAACTGTTTATCAATGACTGAAGAATACGAACTTTCCACTTATGATCGTCACGAATTGAATTATAATCAAATTGCTTTAGGTCGGTTGCCGATGTCAGTAATCGGGGATTGGTCAATTCAAACAGTTATGAATTCAACTCAAATCAAAATAGACAAAGAAAAATCTATTGATTCAAGAACGATTACCAATTACTAAGATTTTCTTTGGATATGATATAAAGAATCCCTGCTTTATTTTTGTTGGGCATAAACTACAAATAATAACTATTGATTGTTTGTTGAGAATTAAAGCTTTTCATTTAAGAATAAATTTTTCCTTATTTTTTTTTTTCGAAATAGAAAATTCCAACTAGTTTTTTTTATCTGAAAGAAAGAGACTAAACCCTTTCCTGGACCATTTAGTAAGGTCATGAAATATTCCGACTTATTTATCTCTTATTTTATATATAATGGATTTACCTGGACCAATACATGATATACTTGTAGTATTTCTAGGATCATTTCTTATATTAGGAGGTCTGGGGGTAGTATTACTTACCAATCCAATTTATTCCGCCTTTTCATTAGGATTGGTTCTTATTTGTATATCCTTATTCTATATTCCATCGAACTCCTATTTTGTAGCTGCCGCACAGCTCCTTATTTATGTGGGAGCCATAAACGTTTTAATCATATTTGCTGTTATGTTCATGAATGGTTCAGAATATTCCAATAATTCCTATTTTTGGACCGTTGGAGACGGGGTTACTTCACTGGTTTGTACAAGTATTTTTTTTTCATTAATTACTACTATTTCAGATACGTCTTGGTACGGAATTATTTGGACTACAAAGTCAAACCAGATTATCGAACAGGACCTTATAAGTAACGTTCAACAAATTGGAATTCATTTATCAACAGATTTTTATCTTCCGTTTGAATTTATTTCTATAATTCTTTTAGTTTCTTTGATAGGTGCAATTACTATGGCCCGTCAATAAGAAATACTTAGAATTCACAAAATTTTTCGAATTTTTTGTTCTAAATCAAAATAAAAAAAAAGGGGGGGTTAAGGGTTTTAGTTAAATCTAATTAATGCCAATACTCTCTTTTTTCTGTAATTGCTCCATTTTAGTCAATTGGATCGGTTGACTTGTTGTTCATGTTGAAATGAATCTAGATTGATGAGGAATTAGTCAATGATGTTCGAATATGTACTTTTTTTAAGTGTCTATTTATTTGCTATCGGTATCTATGGACTGATTACAAGTCGAAACATGGTTAGGGCACTTATGTGTCTTGAACTTATGCTAAATTCAGTTAATATAAATTTCGTAACATTTTCTGATGTATTTGATAGTCGACAATTAAAAGGGGATATTTTTTCTATCTTTATTATAGCCATTGCGGCCGCTGAAGCAGCTATTGGATTGGCTATTGTTTCGTCGATCCATCGTAACAGAAAATCAATTCGTATCAATCAATCGAATTTATTGAATAATTAGTAAAAATTAGCATATAAAATAGAAATATAAATTAATATATTTATTTTCTTATTATACTAATTTTATAATATAATAAGAAGATTGACCGTTTGTTGAACTATTTTAATTAACATTATTAACATCTGTGACTCGTATTATCAATGTTATTGAAACAAAAATCAAAGTCTCCCGCCCTTTTTCATAAACAGATTTAGAAATATATTGATTCTTAAGATTTTGATAAACCATTGATTCGTCTGGTGTCCACAATAGAAATATACAACTCATTTTCTACTTATTTTACCCTTACCAGATCGAAAATTTTTTATGTTAAAAACTGGAATTTATAGATTCAATGTCACATTCAGTAAAAATTTATGATACATGTATAGGGTGTACTCAATGTGTACGAGCTTGCCCCACGGATGTATTGGAAATGATACCTTGGGATGGATGTAAAGCTAAGCAAATTGCTTCCGCCCCAAGAACAGAGGACTGTGTAGGTTGTAAAAGATGCGAATCCGCTTGTCCAACAGATTTTTTGAGTGTCCGTGTTTATTTATGGCATGAAACAACTCGCAGCATGGGTCTATCTTATTGATACGTTATAAAAAACTCCACTTGAATCATTTGATTCCTTTTTACCGACAAAAGCCCGTTGCTCGAGAAAATATATTTTCTCGAGCAACAGGCTTTTTGGTCAATCCGTATCTTGTCTTTATCACGAGTTATTTTCCTTGGTTAACAATACTTGTTGTTTTGCCTATATTCGCGGGTTCTTCCATTTTCTTTTTTCCTCATAGGGGAAATAAGGTATTTAGGTGGTATACTATATGTATATGTTTACTGGAACTCCTTCTAATAACCTATGTATTCTGTTATCATTTCCAATTTGACGATACGTTAGTTCAATTGGAAGAAGATGCGAAATGGATAAATATTTTTGATTTTCACTGGAGACTCGGAATCGATGGGATTTCCATAGGACCCATTTTACTCACAGGATTTATCACCACTCTAGCAACCTTAGCAGCCTGGCCAATTACTCGAAATTCGAAATTTTTCTATTTCCTGATGTTAGCAATGTACAGTGGTCAAATAGGATCATTTTCTTCTCGAGACCTTTTACTTTTTTTCATCATGTGGGAGTTAGAATTAATTCCTGTTTATTTGCTTTTATCTATGTGGGGAGGAAAAAAACGCTTGTACTCAGCTACAAAATTTATTTTGTACACTGCAGGAGGTTCCATTTTTCTATTAATGGGAGTTCTAGGTATGGGTTTATACGGTTCCAATGGACCCACATTGGATTTTGAAAGATTAGCGAATCAATCATATCCTGTGACATTGGAAATAATATTCTATTTTGGATTCCTTATTGCTTATGCTGTCAAATTGCCAATTATACCCCTACACACATGGTTACCCGATACTCACGGAGAAGCGCATTATAGTACATGTATGCTTCTAGCTGGAATCTTATTAAAAATGGGAGCCTATGGATTAATTCGTATCAATATGGAATTATTACCACATGCTCATTCTATATTTTCTCCTTGGTTGGTAATAGTAGGGACAATGCAGATAATCTATGCAGCTTCAACGTCTCTTGGCCAACGCAATTTAAAAAAGAGAATAGCCTATTCTTCTGTATCTCACATGGGTTTCACAATTATAGGAATCAGTTCTATAACCGGCATGGGACTCAATGGGGCCATTTTACAAATGCTCTCTCATGGATTTATTGGTGCTGCACTTTTTTTCTTAGTGGGAACAAGTTGTGATAGAATACGTCTTGTTTATCTCGACGAAATGGGGGGAATATCTATCCCAATGCCAAAAATATTTACCATGTTTAGTAGTTTCTCGATGGCCTCTCTTGCATTACCGGGTATGAGTGGTTTTGTTGCGGAATCAGCAGTCTTTTTTGGAATAATTACCAGTCCAAAATATCTTTTAATGCCCAAAATGCTAATTACATTTGTAATGGCAATTGGAATGATATTAACTCCTATTTATTTATTATCTATGTTACGTCAGATGTTCTATGGGTACAAACTATTCAACACCCCAAACTTTCATTTTATGGATTCTGGACCGAGAGAACTATTTGTTTCAATCTGTATCTTTCTACCTGTAATAGGGATTGGTATTTATCCTGATTTCGTTCTCTCACTATCTGTTGACAAGGTACAAGCTATTCTATCTAATTATTTTCATAGATAGGTTTCATTAATGAGGCAGGAAGCAAAGTCTTATATAGATAATTTTTTTTTAGTTCGCTATTACAGTACAATGCAAAAAAGTTAGTTAGAATTGTAATGTAATGAGATGCATCTCCCGTTTTTGAGAACCAAGGGAATTATTCCCTTGGTTCTCAAAAACTCGCAGTTATATATGGGACGATGTTCTTATGTCTTTTTCCTCATGGAGTTTATTCAATTAGATTGTAGTATGAATGAACCATAACTATGTAGACCTATTCCTAATAGATTGATTCCGAAATAGCATATCCAAATTATAAGAAATCCTATAGAAGCTACAAGTGCCGAATTCGTACCTTGAAAACTTTGATTTGTTCTAGTATGTGAATAAATCGCGAATATAGTCCAAGTAATAAATGCCCAAGTTTCCTTGGGATCCCAATTCCAATAAGACCCCCATGCTTCATTAGCCCATACTGCTCCAGAAAGAATACCTATAGTTAAGAAAATAAATCCTAAACTAATAACACGATAACTCCAATAATCTAAACGCTGAGTTAATTGATATTTGTAATAATTGTGAAATGAAAGAAAAGAGATGCCTTTAAAAAAATTGCTTTTTTCATTCAAGTAGTGGGTCTCCCCAAAGAAAAATGACTTAATTAAGAAATTATTGCTTTTATTTTTATAAAAAATATCAATGTTTTTTCGAAATGTAATAACTAGAAAAGCAACTGATAATAATGATCCGCATAAAAGAAATGCGTAACTCAATAACATCATACTTACGTGCATCATTAACCATTGAGATTGTAGAGCAGGTACTAATATTTCCGATTGGCGTATTTCAGTCGAAAGACCTGATGTGGCGAACCCTTGGGTAAAAATGACACTTGGTGTGGTTATTGTGCTTAAATAATTTTTATTATTCCACATCTTGGGAATCATATGAATAATGGAAAAACTCCATGAAAGGAAGATTAATGACTCGTATAAATTACTTAAAGGAAAATGCTTCGAAGAAATCCAACGAATAACTAATATTCCTGTTATAGAGAAAAAAGTCACTAAAATACCTTTTTCCAAGGAATCGCGTAATCTTATTATTTCGTGAACTAATAAGTTAATCAAATTAATCATAATCAAAATGGAAATAATCGAAAAAGAGAGATGAGTTAATATATGTTCGAAAGTTGCAAATATCATAAACATAAAAGGAGTTCCCATTACAAAATTGAAATCAGGAATTAAATACATTATAGGATCCCTTGCTTGTCTTTCTTTTTTTATAGTATGCCGCCACTCGGACTCGAACCGAGATGCTCCCGCACTGCTTCCTAAGAGCAGCGTGTCTACCGATTTCACCATGGCGGCTTACTTGAAATAATAATAGTAAATCCATGTTGAATCGTCGAGATTCAAGGATTCCATATGCTTTACGAAACATTAGAATTGATGAATTAAATAAATAAAGCTGCTTAAAATTTCTATTTTTATCCTCACTCAATAAGCCTTAGTTTAGTATTGTCTGTTTTAACAATCTATTTTTTTAGTATATAATTTGTAGTATATATATATAATAAGTATTCTCGGAACAGTTGGAACTTACTAAGTTTGTTCTCAATTGAGATATAAACCCCGAATTTCCCCCTTTTCCATTATTCATTTGAAATCCCTGAAATTGGAGAAGCGAAATGGAAAACGAATAATCGTAAAAACAAAAAAAGTGATCTCATCAATGAAAAAAAGGTGAAATAACTAGTATTTCATTTTATATGTATCACAATTTAAGTACGGAATCCAGGGTATTTTTTTTTCATGATTTCGATACCTTAGTATCATTAATTCGAATTATAGAATTATATAAGAAATTATATAAGAATTTATTAAGAACTCTTCCAAATTAGAAAAAATTCTAATGGATGAGTATTTATGAATATAACATATATATGTATATGAGTGAATATAATGTATAATTTTTTATGTACATAATATTTCGAATTTATGATCAAACCGAATTCGCTTTTTATTTTGAATTAGGCATATAATAAAACAAAAGAGTTTTCATACCTCTTATTTCATTATTTGTACTTTTCATTCACAATAGAAGAAATTTTCTATTGTGAAAGAAAAGCTCAGTAATAGGAAAAATAATCTCGCGATAGACTCTAATAAAAACTAAAAACTAGAATGAGAATATTTGGAACCCGGTAGACAGAAAAATTCTTATTTTATATACCACAATAGCCAGTTCTAACTAGTATTAAAAAGTTCAATACACAATAAATTAGTTAATACAGTTCAATAAAATAATAAATTAATTAATTAATGGAAATTTTCCATCTTCCAAAATGGAAGTTGTTCGATCCATGAAATTTTCGATTACTCCAAATCTTTTTTACTTGTTTGTCGCACAAAAAAACTTTTTGAATTTCCCGTGGAAACTGATTTAGCTAAAGAAAAAGCTTTTATTGCAGCAAAATATCCCTTTTTCTTCCAAATATTTCTACGAATACGTTTTTTTGATATAGAAGTACGTTTTTTTGGAACTGCCATTCAAAAAGTCGTCTTACTTATTTTTATTGTTGTATGTGAAAGACATATATTTCTCAAATCAAAATGGACCATTCCTTTTTTTTTTTTATTTTATACTTAATTAAGTCAAAATTATTGACATATCATTTTACAAAATAAATTCTATTTATTTAGATTTTTTGATTATTTATTGTTTATTATATTTATAGAAATATATATATATATGTATATTACATATATAATATAGTAGGAAAAAAATAGAATAAGAAGGAACATAATTTGAAAAGAAATTTGAATTACTATATTAATTGATTAAATTAAGAGTAGTATCTTTCCTACAAATTAACAACCTATTTATTGATGGATACTATGATCCCTATTTTTTGGTCAAGTACTCTTTTGGTGTAACCGCCCTTCCTTAGTTATTTCTTATTCTACGATACGATTATAGTACGATATAGTATAAATCGACAGAATAGGATGGTAGTATAGTTGTAGAATAATTTGAAATCACATAATACTCTCTGTCTTAATATATCTTTATTTAGATTATATGCTTTAAGTTAATAATAAAGTAATCAATTTAACCTAGTCATTTTATTTGATTGAACAATTGTCACTTTTGTAATATTTTCTATATTTGAGAAAAAGTCAGAATAATAAAAACGAAAAATATTTTTCGTTTTCATATATTTATTTTATTATTATTGTTCTTTATCAAAAATAAAAAAGAGATAAAAATCGGTGAATTGGAAATAAATAATTCAAATAATTATAAGAAAAAAATAAAAATTTGTTTTTTATGGAACATACATATCAATATGCATGGATAATACCTTTTCTTTCGTTTCCGGTTACTATGTCAATGGGATTCGGACTTCTGCTTATTCCCACAGCAACAAAAAATGTCCGTCGTATGTGGACTTTTCCGAGTGTTTTGATGTTAAGTATAGCTATGGTATTTTCGGCCAATCTGGCTATTCAGCAAATAAATGGAAGTTTTATCTATCAATATCTATGGTCTTGGACCATTAATAATGATTTTTCTTTAGAATTCGGGCACTTAATCGATTCACTTACTTCTATTATGTCAATATTAATTACTACTGTTGGAATCATGGTTTTTATTTATAGTGACAATTATATGTCTCACGATCAAGGGTATTTGAGATTTTTTGCTTATATGAGTTTTTTCAATATTTCTATGTTGGGATTAGTTACTAGTTCCAATTTAATCCAAATTTACATTTTTTGGGAACTTGTGGGAATGTGTTCGTATTTATTAATAGGTTTTTGGTTCACGCGACCAATTGCAGCAAGTGCTTGTCAAAAAGCTTTTGTAACCAACCGTATAGGCGATTTTGGCTTATTATTAGGAATTTTAGGTTTTTATTGGATAACGGGTAGTTTCGAATTTCGAGATTTGTTCGAAATAGTTAAGAATTTGCTTCATAATAATGGAGTCAACTCTTTATTTGTTACTCTGTGTGCCTCTTTTTTATTCGTTGGTGCAGTTACGAAATCCGCACAATTCCCACTTCACATATGGTTACCTGATGCTATGGAAGGACCCACTCCCATTTCGGCTCTTATACACGCAGCCACTATGGTAGCAGCTGGAATTTTTCTTGTAGCTCGGCTTCTTCCTCTTTTTATAGTTATACCTCACATAATGAATTTGATTTCTTTAATAGGCATAATAACAGTACTATTAGGAGCTACTTTAGCTCTTGCTCAACGAGACATTAAAAGAAGTTTAGCTTATTCTACAATGTCTCAATTGGGTTATATTATGTTAGCTCTAGGTATAGGTTCTTATCGAGCTGCTTTATTTCATTTAATTACTCATGCCTATTCGAAAGCTTTATTGTTTTTGGGGTCCGGATCCATTATTCATTCAATGGAACCCATTGTTGGATATTCACCAGAAAAAAGTCAGAATATGATTCTTATGGGCGGTTTAACAAGATATGTTCCAATTACAAGAATTACTTTTTTATTAGGTACGCTTTCTCTTTGTGGTATTCCGCCTCTTGCTTGTTTTTGGTCCAAAGACGAAATTCTTAAAGATAGTTGGTTATATTCACCAATTTTCGCAATAATAGCTTCCTTTACTGCGGGATTAACTGCATTTTATATGTTTCGGATGTATTTACTAACCTTTGATGGTTATTTGCGCGTTCATTTTCAAGAGTACAGTAGTACTCAAAATAGTTTCCTTTATTCAATATCTCCATGGGGAAAAGGAGTACCTGGGGCAGTCAATAAAAACTTCCTTTTATCAGTAATGAATAATAGGATTTCCTTTTTTTCAAAGGATATATATAAAATTAATGAAAATGTAAGAAATGGTATACAATATTTGAATACTTACTTTAGCTTTAGAAATAAATATACTTATACCTATCCTTATGAATCAGACAATACTATGCTATTTCCTCTGCTTGTATTGGTACTGGTTACTTTATTCGTTGGATTAATAGGAATTAGTTTTGATCTAGGAGAAATAGATTTTTCTATATTATCGAAATGGTTAACTCCATCCACAAAAATTTTTAACCCAAATTTGAGTGATTCCGAAGATTGGTATGCTTTTTTGACAAATGCAGTTTTTTCGGTAAGTATAGCAGTTTTTGGACTATTTATTTCATCCATTCTATATGGATCTGTTTATTCATCTCTCCAGAATTTTTATTTAGTCAATTCATTTTTGAAGATGAGTCCAAAGAGGATTTTCTTGGACCGAATTCACAATTTTCTATATGATTGGGCATATAATCGTGGTTACATAGATATTTTTTATACGAAGATTTTCACTGTGGGTATAAGAAAATTAGCTGAACTAATTCATTTTTTTGATAGACATATAATTGATGGAATTACAAATGTAGTGGGTCTTGCAAGTTTCTTTATAGGGGAAGGGACAAAATATCTAGGTGGCGGGCGAATCTCATCTTATTTATTCTTGTATTTTTCTTCTCTATCAATCTTTTTATTCATTTTTTTATTTTTTCAAGAAAGGTAACAAGAGGCTTTTCAAGCCATAAAGAAATGTCATTTTTTTTTTCTTTTAGTTTTCCCAATTCCCAATTATCTTGATGGGTATCAAGATAAGAATCTTCGTAAACTAAGCCATCTTTATATGTTTCTTTAAAGTTGAATTCATCCTTTGTTTTTTCCTTTCCATTCACTCGGATCTCTTCCGTTTCATCTATTTTGTCCGGATTCTCCTTTTCTCCCCAACAAAGGGAAGGGTCTTCTTCGGTGGATCCCTCTTGTTCCTGTTTAGTCTTCTTCCTTTCGTAAGTTGTTTCTACATCGCTTTCTTCCTTTCTTTCTCCCCTTTCTTCTTCTGATTCTGAGGTTTCTTTCAGTTTCTTAGTGAAAATAGGCGACGGCATTCTGCCTAAATAGTAGACACAGGTGATAAATAAGAGAATACTAAAGATTCGAGCCATATAATTTCTCAATTCTGACACAAGGTGCTTATTAGATCGAATCGAATGATTTTGCTGTATCCAGAATAATACCAACCCAACCCATTTCATAAATAAAATGTGACCAATTAACCA